ATGAATTAAGGAAGAAAGGATATGAGTCTACCGCTTACAAGAAAAGATCTCATGATAGTCAATATGGGCCCTCACCACCCATCAATGCATGGTGTTCTTCGACTGATCATTACTCTCGATGGTGAAGATGTTATTGATTGTGAACCCATATTAGGCTATTTACACAGAGGAATGGAAAAAATCGCGGAAAACAGAACTATTATACAATACTTACCCTATGTAACACGTTGGGATTATTTAGCTACTATGTTTACGGAAGCAATAACGGTAAATGCACCAGAATTCTTGGAGAATATTCAAATACCCCAAAGAGCCAGCTATATTAGGGTAATTATGTTAGAATTGAGCCGTATAGCTTCTCACTTGTTATGGCTCGGACCTTTTATGGCCGATCTCGGCGCACAGACTCCTTTTTTTTATATTTTTAGAGAAAGAGAATTAATATATGATCTATTTGAAGCTGCTACAGGTATGCGAATGATGCATAATTACTTTCGCATCGGAGGAGTAGCTGCCGATCTACCTTATGGATGGATCAATAAATGTTTAGATTTCTGTGATTATTTTTTACGAGGAGTTGTTGAATATCAAGAACTTATTACACAGAATCCCATTTTTTTAGAACGAGTTGAAGGAGTCGGTTTTATTAGCGGAGAAGAAGCTGTAAATTGGGGCTTATCGGGTCCGATGTTACGAGCTTCTGGAATACAATGGGATCTTCGTAAAGTTGATCCTTATGAATCTTACAATCAATTCGATTGGAAAGTCCAATGGCAAAAAGAAGGAGATTCATTAGCTCGCTATTTAGTACGAATCGGTGAAATGAGGGAATCAATCAAAATTATTCAACAGGCTGTAGAGAAAATTCCTGGAGGCCCTTATGAAAATTTAGAAGTTCGACGCTTTAAGAAAGCAAAGAATTCCGAATGGAATGATTTTGAATATCGATTTCTTGGTAAAAAACCTTCGCCCAATTTTGAATTGTCAAAGCAAGAGCTTTATGTAAGAGTGGAAGCTCCAAAAGGTGAATTAGGAATTTATCTGGTAGGAGATGATAGTCTTTTCCCCTGGAGATGGAAAATTCGTCCACCCGGTTTTATTAATTTGCAAATTCTTCCTCAGCTCGTCAAAAAAATGAAATTGGCTGATATCATGACGATATTAGGTAGTATAGATATCATTATGGGGGAAGTTGATCGTTGAAATGATAATAGACAGGGTAGAGGTAGAAGCTATCAATTCTTTTTCGAACTTAGAATTATTAAAAGAAGTCTATGGACTGATATGGATTCTACCCATTTTGACCCTCTTACTGGGAATAACAATACAAGTACTCGTAATTGTGTGGTTAGAAAGAGAAATATCGGCATCGATACAACAACGTATTGGTCCTGAATATGCTGGCCCCCTGGGACTGCTTCAAGCTATAGCAGATGGAACTAAGCTACTTTTTAAAGAGGATATCTTGCCATCCCGAGGGGATATTCCCTTATTTAGCATTGGACCATCTATAGCAGTCATATCAATTTTATTAAGTTTTTTAGTTATTCCTTTGGGATATCAGTTTGTTTTAGCCGATCTTAGTATTGGTGTTTTTCTATGGATTGCCATTTCAAGTATTGCTCCTATTGGTCTTCTTATGGCAGGATATAGCTCAAATAATAAATATTCTTTTTCAGGCGGTCTACGAGCTGCAGCTCAATCTATTAGTTATGAAATACCATTAACTTTTTGTGTGCTAGCGGTATCTCTACGTGCGATTCGTTAAAATAGGATCTTTTTCCTTTCAAATTCATTGAATATTTATCTTCCTTTTCTTATTCTATATTCGGGTTAGTAAGTTAAACTAGATAGCTATATGAGTGAAACAAAACAGCTTATTAATTTGTAGTAAAAAGAAAAATCTCATTTCCTACGTACAAGAAAAAGTTGAAGTAATCATACACAGTGTAAACTCTTTACCCCAAGGTTGAGATTTTTTATTAGTCATCATATCTTGAAGCGGGCAAGAATAAGGGATTCCCGATACAGAAAGTTGTAATCATAAGGAAATCCATCAAAAGTTAGTGAGGGATTAGGAACACTAAAGTACATAAAGGATTAGTAATGAGGGAATCTAAGGCATTAGATGCTTTCCTCATAAAAGGAATCATAATAAGGACTTGAAATTGGTGGAAATGAGCAAGTAGTACTTTCTTTCGGATTCCGATCCAGAGTATGTTCCCATTCACTTGTTAAGGAAATGGCTATCAAGAACGAATTAACCCTTTATTCCTTTTTTCTTTTTAAATACCCCCCGGGGCGGGGGGGAAGAAGAATAGGACAAAAGATATGGAATGCAATACAAAAAAAAGATCTTTATTTATTCTTTCGGTCGTTTATCCATATTCATACAGAATTCTTCATGAACTAATGCCCAATTCTTTTCATTTATGAATTGCTATAACGAGTGTTTTATTCCAAGATTAAGTTATTACTCAACAAGGAAAAAGTATCATTATATTATAAAGGATGAGATCAATTCGGAAGCATTTTTTATTATTCTAGCAGACGGAATTCCTTTGGTCTAATTGAGGACGTTGAAATCCATTTTATCTTAGATAATTTTAGCTACGCCCAAGGGGATAATAACGAAATGAAACTGTACTTTCCTTTTTTCTGATCATAGAGGAGCCGTATGAAACTAAGGTTTCATGTACGGTTTTGGAATAGCGGTGGGAACTGTGATGTTATCGTCGACTATGATTATCCAACAGTTCAAGTACAGTTGATATAGTTGAAGCACAGTCAAAATATGGTTTTTTTGGATGGAATCTTTGGCGTCAGCCTATAGGTTTTCTAGTTTTTCTAATTTCTTCTTTGGCAGAATGTGAAAGATTACCCTTTGATTTACCAGAAGCAGAGGAAGAATTAGTAGCAGGTTATCAAACCGAATATTCTGGTATCAAATATGGTTTATTTTATCTTGTTTCTTACCTAAATTTATTAGTTTCCTCTTTATTTGTAACAGTTCTCTACTTAGGCGGGTGGAATTTTTCTATTCCCTATATATCCTTTTTTGGATTTTTCCAAATGAATAAAATGGTTGGAATTTTAGAAATGACAATGGGTATCCTTATTACATTAATTAAAGCTTATTTATTTCTTTTCATTTCTATCACAATAAGATGGACTTTACCCAGGATGAGAATGGATCAGTTATTAAATCTTGGATGGAAATTTCTTTTACCAATTTCCCTAGGCAATCTCTTATTAACAACTTCTTCCCAACTTGTTTCACTATAAAATAAGATAATACAATAACAGTAAGAATATTTTCAACACAAAAGTTCTCTCAAACAAGAGAAAGAAACATACCTTTTTCATAGATATTTAGAATATGTTCCCTATGGTAACTGGGTTCATGAGTTATGGTCAACAAACAATACGCGCAGCAAGGTATATTGGTCAAAGTTTTATAATTACCTTATCTCACACAAATCGTTTACCTATAACGATTCACTACCCCTACGAAAAATCAATTACATCGGAGCGTTTCCGGGGGCGAATCCACTTTGAATTTGATAAATGTATTGCTTGTGAAGTGTGTGTTCGTGTATGCCCTATAGATCTACCCCTTGTGGATTGGAGATTTGAAAAGGATATTAAAAGGAAACAATTGCTTAATTATAGTATTGATTTCGGAGTTTGTATATTTTGTGGTAATTGTGTTGAGTACTGTCCGACAAACTGTTTATCAATGACTGAAGAATATGAACTTTCTACTTATGATCGTCATGAATTGAATTACAATCAAATTGCTTTGAGTCGGTTACCAATCTCCATAATGGGAGATTACACAATTCAAACAATTAGGAATTCAACTCAAAGTCAAATAGACGAAGAAAAATCTTGGAATTCAAGAACGATTACTGATTACTAGAATTTTTTTGTTAGAATCCAAAAGTTCTTTACTAACTAGAAAGAAAAAGGAATACCTACCGCTTATTCAAATTATTCCTGATTTAAAATGAGAGTCGATTTTCGTGATGTGATTTCTAACTATAGAACTTATATACAATATACAAAAAAATATCCTAATCCCTTTTTCTTCCTTGAATCTTTTAGTTTTAGTCAGTTCATGAAAAATTTTATAATATTAATTTCTTCTTATCCATAATGGATTTAGCCGGACCAATACATGAAATTCTTGTGCTATTTGGGGGATTTGCTATTCTACTAGGGGGTCTAGGGGTGGTATTACTTACCAACCCAATTTATTCTGCTTTTTCGCTAGGATTAGTTCTTGTTTGTATATCCTTATTCTATATTTTATTGAATTCCTACTTTGTAGCTGTGGCACAACTTCTTATTTATGTGGGGGCTATAAATGTCTTGATCATATTTGCCGTAATGTTCGTAAAAGGCTCAGAATGGTCTAAAGATAATAATTTTTGGACTATTGGAGATGGGTTCACTTCACTCGTTTGTATAACTATTCCTTTTTCACTAATGACTACTATCCCAGATACGTCATGGTATGGAATTCTTTGGACTACAAGATCAAACCAAATAGTAGAACAGGGTCTCATAAATAACGTTCAACAAATTGGGATTCATTTAGCAACCGATTTTTATCTTCCATTTGAACTCATTTCCATAATTCTTTTAGTTTCTTTAATAGGTGCAATTACTATGGCTCGGCAATAAAAAATTCTTAGAATTTCTAATCTAAAATAAATAACTAAAGAATCCAAATTTTTATTTAGTAAAACCCATCTACTGCCAACAAATACCTTCTTTTCTCTTTTGTTGTGTAATTGTTCTATTCTAATTAATTGAATCGGTTCAATTCTTGTCCTCATATTGAAATGAATCGAGATTGATAAGGAGTTAGTTAATGATGTTTGAGCATGTACTTTTTTTGAGTGTCTATTTATTTTCGATTGGTATCTATGGATTGATCACAAGCCGAAACATGGTTAGAGCTCTAATATGCCTTGAACTTATACTGAATTCAATTAATCTAAATCTCGTAACATTTTCTGATCTATTTGATAGTCGTCAATTAAAAGGAGACATTTTCGCAATTTTTGTTATAGCCCTTGCGGCTGCTGAAGCAGCCATTGGACTATCCATTCTTTCTTCTATCCATCGGAACAGGAAATCAACTCGTATCAATCAATCTAATTTTTTGAATAATTAGACATAGAATCTTCTAAACAAAGGGACACCTCTAATAATAACATGGAATATTAAGATGAATAGAAATGAATACTAATTTATTATTATTATTTGAGAATATCTATTTTTTGAGTAGGTTATTCCATAGTATTCTTTTTGACTTAGTTGAATTTTTTCAATTCATTGATATTGCAATTTGAATATTGCAATAATTTATATTGAAAAGACAATAGCCAATAAATTGGCTAATTCGAATTCGTATATACAATTCGTATAATTATGATTGTTGAAGCCCAAAATTCAAGTCTCTTGGCTCTTTTCACGCTTTCTCACAAACGGATTAAGAAATATATTGCATTATTTGTTGAAGTTTGGATAAACCATTGCTTCGTCTGGTGTCTATAATACATATGACTCATATAGTACTAATTTCGTTTTTACCAGATCGAAAATTTTTATGTTGAAAAGATAAATTTATAGATCCAATGTCGCATTCCGTAAAAATTTACGATACATGTATAGGATGCACTCAATGTGTACGAGCTTGTCCAACAGATGTATTAGAAATGATACCCTGGGATGGATGTAAAGCCAAGCAAATTGCTTCCGCGCCGAGAACCGAAGATTGTGTGGGTTGTAAGAGATGTGAATCCGCCTGTCCAACAGATTTTTTAAGCGTCCGCGTTTATTTAGGATCTGAAACAACCCGCAGCATGGCTCTATCTTATTGATACGTTACAAAAAATTCCACTTGAATCGTCTGATTCCTCTTTACCGAAGAAGCCTGTGCTCGAAATAATCGAGCACGGGCTTTTCTGGTCAAAACGTATCTTGTCTTTATCCCTTTATCATGAGTTCTTTTCCTTGGTTAACAATACTTGTTGTTTTGCCGATATTTGCGGGTTCATTAATTTTCTTTTTACCTCATAGGGGAAACAAAATCGTTAGGTGGTATACTATGTCTATTTGTTTATTAGAATTCCTTCTAATGACTTACGCATTCTGTTATCATTTCCAATTGGAGGATCCCTTAATCCAATTAAAGGAGGATTCTAAATGGATAGATGTCTTCGATTTCCACTGGAGATTGGGAATCGATGGACTTTCATTAGGATCTATTTTATTGACAGGATTTATGACTACTTTAGCTACTTTAGCGGCTTGGCCAGTTACCCGGAATTCCCGATTATTCTATTTCCTGATGCTAGCAATGTACAGCGGTCAAATAGGATTATTTTCTTCGCGAGACCTTTTACTTTTTTTTATCATGTGGGAGTTAGAATTAATTCCTGTTTACTTACTTTTATCCATGTGGGGAGGGAAGAGACGTCTCTATTCAGCTACAAAGTTTATTTTGTATACTGCAGGTGGTTCCCTTTTTTTCTTAATCGGAGTTCTAGGTATGGGCTTATACGGTTCCAACGAACCAAGATTAGATTTGGAAAGATTAATTAATCAATCATACCCTGCAACACTGGAAATACTATTTTATTTTGGTTTCCTTATTGCTTATGCTGTCAAATTGCCGATTATACCCCTACATACGTGGTTACCAGATACCCACGGGGAAGCGCATTACAGTACATGTATGCTTTTAGCGGGAATCCTATTAAAGATGGGAGCATACGGGTTGATTCGGATCAATATGGAATTGTTACCTCATGCTCATTATCTATTTTCCCCCTGGTTAGTAATAATAGGAGCGATGCAAATAATCTATGCAGCTTCAACTTCTCTTGGTCAACGAAATTTCAAAAAAAGAATAGCCTACTCCTCCGTCTCTCACATGGGTTTCATTATTATAGGAATTGGTTCCATAACCAACATTGGACTCAATGGAGCTATTTTACAAATATTATCCCATGGATTTATTGGTGCTACACTTTTTTTCTTGGCGGGAACGGCTTGTGATAGAATGCGCCTTGTTTATCTCGAAGAACTGGGGGGGGCTTCTATCCCAATGCCGAAAATTTTTACCATGTTTAGTAGCTTTTCAATGGCTTCTCTTGCCTTACCTGGAATGAGCGGTTTTGTTGCGGAATTAGTAGTATTTTTTGGGCTAATTACTAGTCCAAAATTTTTGTTAATGCCAAAAATGCTAATTACTTTTGTAATGGCAATTGGAATGATATTAACTCCTATTTATTTATTATCCATGTTACGGCAGATGTTCTATGGATACAAGCTATTTCATGTTCCAAACGAAAATTTTTTGGATTCTGGGCCGCGAGAACTCTTTCTTTTAATCTGTATCTTTTTACCAGTAATAGGAATTGGTATTTATCCAGATTTTGTTCTCTCGTTATCCGTTGACAGGGTGGAGGCTCTGTTATCCAATTATTATCCTAAATAGGATTTTTTTCTTTTACTAGTCCGCTCCATATTCAATAGTTGAAATACCAAATAATTCAGAAAAAAGTAAAAAAGTCTAATTAGATCTATCTTGAATTTTTGAGAACCCCTTGAACGCCTTCTCAAAGGGTTCTCAAATTAAACACAAAAATGGAAAAAACTTCCATTTCATTAAGGTTTTATGTTATGTAATCATTTAGATGGGTAATGTAAATGAACCATAACTATGTAAACCTATTCCTAATAGATTGATACCAAAATAACAGATCCAAATTATAAGAAATCCTATGGAAGCTACAAGTGCTGAATTCGTACCCTTCCAATTTGGATTTGTTCTACTATGTAAATAAATTGCGAATATGGTCCAAGTAATAAATGCCCAAGTTTCTTTAGGATCCCAATTCCAATAGGATCCCCACGCCTCATTAGCCCATACCGCTCCACAAAGAATACCTATGGTTAAAAGGGTAAATCCTATACTAATGACACGATAACTCCAAGAATCCAAACGCTCAGTTAATTGATATTTGTAATAATTTGGAAATGAAGGAAAAGAGGCGCTTTTTAAAGCACTTCTTTTTGTATAAAAATATTCAATCTCATTAAAGAAAAATGTTTTACTTAAAACATTTTTTTTCTTTTTAGAAAAGAAATCTAAATTCTTTCGAAATCTAATGATTAGAAGAGCGGCGGATAATAAGGATCCGCACAAAAGAGTTGCATAGCTTAGTAACATCATACTGACATGCATCATTAACCACTGAGATTGTAGAGCGGGTACTAGTATTGTGGATTGATGCATTTCAGTTAAAAGACTCGACGTGGCAAAGCCTTGCGTTAAAATAGTACTCGGCGTAGTTATTGTGCTTAAATCATTTTTAGAGTTCTGTATCTTAGGAATCATATGAAGAATATACAGAGCCCATGAAAGGAAGATCAATGACTCATATAAATTACTTAATGGAAAATGTCCCGAAGAAACCCAACGAAAAACTAAGAATCCTGTTATAGAGAAAAAAGTAGCTATCATTCCTTTTTCTGACGAATCACGTAATCCCCCAAGTTCACGAACTAATAAGGTTATCAAATGAATCGTAATCACAATTGAAATTGTTGAGAAAGAAATATGAGTTAGTATATGTTCTAAAGTTGCAAATAGCATAAGGAGAAGGTCCCATTACAAAATTGGAAATTTCGAATTGAATCCATTTTATAATTCTATTGTATTCTTTTTCGAGACTGCCGCCACTCGGACTCGAACCGAGATGCTTGAGCACTGCTTCCTAAGAGCAGCGTGTCTACCAATTTCACCATGGCGGCTAATTTGAAATTATAGGTAACTTAAAAGAATATTAGTTATTTTCTCGCGAATCGTCGAGATTGGGAGAGTCCATAGAATTTAGGAACATTAGAATCTTCATTAAAATAGACTTCGTTTGGTAGTTTCTTTGCGAATTTTTTTAACAAAAAAAAACTCTTGCTTTGCCCAATAGAAACAAAGTTTAAAAGAATTGGAACTTTTTTTTCTCAGTTGCAATATAGAACTAATTTTTTTTGTGAATTTTGGATAAGATAGGTAGAAGTTGTAAGTCTTATTGCAGGAATGCTCTACTTTTCATAATAGAATCCCCTTTTTTTATTTATTATACGGATTCTATTATGAAAAGTTCATTGATAGGAAAAGAATATTTAGGCCACAGTATACCAAAAAAAACCTTTGTTCTATATATCAGAGAGGTTAGTTCTAAGAATATTATACCGAGGAATTCGATACATAAAAGTACATTCATTAATTAATCCTAATTATTCATATTAAATAATTGGAATCTCTTTGGGATAGGTCAATTCATATTATTCCAAAACCTTATTATTTGTTTGTTTGTTGCCGAGAAAAACCCTTTGGTTTTGGATGCTCGCTGACGCTAGAAAATGATCTTGATTTTGCTAAAGAATAAGATTGTACTATGGAAAAATAAGTCTTTTTCTTCCAAATATTTTTACGAATACGCTTTTTTGACATCGAAGTACGTTTTTTTGGAACTGCCATTTAAAAAGGAGATTACTTTTTTCTAGTTGTATGTGAAAGACATCTATTGCCGCAAATCAATCTATCTTTCTTCTTTTTCTTAGTATTTATACTTAGATACTGAAAGATATTGAAATTCTGAATTCGTTTTTACTTCATTTTGTCTAATGCGGATAAGACAAGAGTTTTTAGCATATTATATCTATTTTTTAGACTTATTTTTAATAATATAGAATATATACAAAGGTTTTCTATTTAAATCAATTTATATATCAAGTATACTCCATATATATATAGGGTATGGGGGCCTATCCCCCATATAACATGAGAGGAGAAAAGGAAGAGGAAAATTCCAATAGTTAATTAAGTTCAGAATGGTATTCCATAATTTCATTCCAATTAAAACAACAAAAATACTTAGTCTCTTAAACAACACATTCTAAAACTTAGATAATTCGAGTCATTAGGATTTAAGTTCTATATGAAGTAAGGAATATTCGAGAATTTCCTATAAACATATAAACACAGGTTTTCATTGGAATTCAATCAATTTTAGTTACGAAACAAGGGAGCTGCTTAATTTTAATAGAAAGAAATACAAAAAAGAATAGTAAGGTAAAATGATTCAATCTTTTTTTTTATTTCTTCAGAAATAGATAAGAATTAATTTGGTGAATCGGAAACTTTTTTTCAATTTTATAGAAAAATTGAAGTATAAATTTAAAGTAAAAATTGCAATTTCTTTTCTTATGGAACATACATATCAATATGCATGGGTAATCCCTCTTCTCCCACTTCCAGTTATTATGTCAATGGGGTTTGGACTTTTTCTTATTCCGACAGCAACAAAAAATCTTCGTCGCATATGGGCTTTTCCTAGTGTTTTACTTTTAAGTATAGCTATGGTATTCTCAGTTCACCTGTCTATTCAACAAATAAATGGAAGTTCTATCTATCAATATCTATGGTCTTGGACCGTCAATAATGATTTTTCTTTAGAATTTGGATACTTAATCGACCCGCTTACTTCTATTATGTTAATACTAATTACTACTGTCGGAATCCTGGTTCTTATTTATAGTGACGATTATATGTCTCACGATGAAGGATATTTGAGATTTTTTGTTTATATAAGTTTTTTCAATGCGTCCATGTTGGGATTGGTTACTAGTTCCAATTTGGTACAAATTTATTTTTTTTGGGAGCTTGTGGGAATGTGTTCTTATTTATTGATAGGCTTTTGGTTTACACGGCCAATTGCAGCGAGTGCTTGTCAAAAAGCTTTTGTAACTAATCGTCTAGGGGATTTTGGTCTGTTATTAGGAATTTTAGGTTTTTTTTGGATAACAGGTAGTTTAGAGTTTCGGGATTTGTTTAAAATAGCTAATAACTGGATTCCTAATAATGGGATTAACTCCTTACTTACTACTTTGTGTGCTTTTTTATTATTCCTTGGTGCAGTTGCGAAATCGGCACAATTCCCTCTTCACGTATGGTTACCCGATGCTATGGAAGGACCCACCCCCATTTCGGCTCTTATACACGCAGCAACTATGGTTGCTGCGGGGATTTTTCTTCTAGCTCGACTTCTTCCTCTTTTCATATCCCTACCCTTGATAATGAGTTTCATTTCTTTAATAGGTACAATAACACTCTTCTTAGGAGCCACTTTAGCTCTTGCTCAGAGAGATATTAAAAGAAGCCTAGCCTATTCTACAATGTCTCAATTGGGTTATATGATGTTAGCTCTAGGTATAGGTTCTTATCAAGCTGCTTTATTCCATTTGATCACTCATGCTTATTCGAAAGCTTTATTGTTCTTGGGATCCGGATCCGTTATTCATTCAATGGAACCTCTTGTTGGATATTCACCAGATAAAAGTCAGAATATGGTTCTTATGGGTGGTTTAAGAAAATACATTCCAATTACAAGAACTAGTTTTTTATGCGGTACCCTTTCTCTTTGTGGTATTCCACCTCTTGCTTGCTTCTGGTCCAAAGATGAAATCCTTAGTAATAGTTGGTTATATTCACCCTTTTTTGGAATAATAGCTTCTTTTACTGCAGGATTAACTGCGTTTTATATGTTTCGGATATATTTGCTTACTTTTGATGGGGACTTGCGTGTTAATTTTCAAAATTACAGTAGTACTAAAGAGGGTTCGTTGTATTCAATATCCTTATGGGGAAAAGGGATACCCAAAGGGGCCAATAGAGATTTCGTTTTATCAACAACGAAAAGTGGAGTTTCTTTTTTTTCACAAAATATATCCAAAATTAATGGTAATACAGGAAATAGGATAGGGGCCTTTAGTACTTCCTCGGGGACTAAAAACACTTTTGTCTATCCTCATGAAACGGGAAATACTATGCTATTTCCTCTTCTTATATTACTGCTTTGTACTTTGTTCATTGGATTTATAGGAATCCATTTTGATAATGAAATAGGGGAATTAACCATATTATCAAAGTGGTTAACTCCCTCAATAAACTTTTTCCAAGAAAGTTCTAATTCTTCCATAAATTCATATGAATTTATCACTAATGCAATTTCTTCTGTAAGTTTAGCTATTTTTGGTCTATCCATAGCATATATCTTTTATGGATCCGCTTATTCTTTTTTTCAGAATTTGGATTTAATAAATTCCTTTTACAAAAGGAGTCCGAAAAAGTATTTTTTCGATCAACTAAAAAAAAGTATATATAGTTGGTCATCTAATCGTGGTTATATAGATATTTTCTATACTCGCGTTTTTATCTTAGGTATAAGAGGATTAACCGAACTAACGCAGTTTTTCGACAAGAGTGTCATTGATGGAATTACCAATGGAGTAGGTCTTGCTAGTTTTTGTATAGGAGAAGAAATAAAATCTGTAGGGGGAGGGCGAATATCGTCTTATTTATTCTTTTTTTTATGTTATGTATCAGTGTTTTTATTCTTTTTTCTTTCTTAAAGAAT